ATTTTTCCATAGAAATGTGTTCGCTCAAGAAAGACTCCAGAAGATATTGATCGTAAATAAGAAGACTGTTTACGAAGAAACAGGAATAGATATTCGCATTCATATACATAAGAATTATGTAGGAACCAAAAGAATCTTTTCTTTCTTTTTGAAAAGACGTAAATGGATTTCTTTGAAGTAATGAGATTATTCAAATTATGATATTCGTGGAAAAACAATCGCAATAAATGCAAAGAAGGAACATCTTTGATCCAACATTGAAGAATTTGAACCAAGATTTCCAGATGGATGGGATGGGGTATTAGTAGATCTAACACATAATTTAAATGTATTAATTTATCCTCTAAAAAGGGAAATATTGAATGAATAGATCGTAAATTCTGATATTTTGGTATTCTTTTATCTTCAAGGGAAGATACTAATCGTAACGAGAATGGAATTTCCAGAATGACTCCAAAACCTTCTGATAGCATTTGAGAAGAAAAATGAGAAGAAAAAGAATTCTTGTGCCCCCAAAATTCATTTTGGTTAGGATCATTCACCGAAGAAATCAAAGATTTCTGTTGATACATTCGAGTAATTAAACGTTTCACAAGTACTAAACTAGATTTATTGTCATAACCTAGAATTTCCACAGGTTCGTAAAAAATCAAACTATTGAAGCTATGATAATGAGCAAGTGAGTAAATATACTCCTGAAGGAGTAGCGGATATAGGAAGTTTTGTTGCCGAAATCTATCTTTTTTCAATCTAAATATCCTTGTAATTCTGCCATTGAAATACATTTTTAATGTAACCAAAAAAGAGAAGCACTTCTTGTGTTATGAAATGATACATAGTGCAATATGGTCATAACGGCGTATGTGTATCCTGTATGTAGTATATTGTTTCTCTTATACTAAATTATACTAAAAGAGTATTTAGTATAAAAAAGTCTAACTTCTAACTAGAATAATAGAATAAGAATAGAATACTAAATAAGAATATTTGTATTCTATTATTATAAGAAATAATTAGAATAATATAGTCTAGTATTAATATATACTACGCACTTTCTATACTTTTACTTTCAAAAATATATACTTTTATACTGTATATTTAATATACTGTATATTTAAAAAACATAATGATAATTTAAGAAGTAAAAGATTCTAGAAAAGTAAGAACAAATAAAGAATATATACCCCGGAGACAGAGAGCCCAACCTACAGATCTTTTTCCTTTCCCTTTCTATCCAATTTGGTTTTATTTTCCCTTTTAATATAACTAGAAGAAAAATAAAAGAAAGAAAATAGAAAATAACAATAAGAAAAAGGGGTAAAAATCTTTTATTTTCGCAACCCAATCACTCTTTTGACTTTGGAAAAAAAATTCTTTTTTTATCACTATACTATTTCTTCTACACATCCGTCTCCAATCCACAATAAAGAATAATTAGGATTAAAAAAAAAAAAAGAATCAATGGTCCACTCACAATTCACAAGAGAACCTTTTCCCACATCAGGCACTAATCTATTTTTAACGTATAATTAGTAATTCGATCGGGTAATCATTCAAATTAAGAAAGGAAGCTCGTTGCTTTTTTGTCTTACTCGAATTGGAGCCATAAGGCTCTATCCATTTATTCACTAGACCCAAAATACTTTACTGAACTTAAATTTTTATAAAAAGAAAAATTCTCGTTCTATTTATATTATGAGTACTAGAAATCTTCTTTTTCTATGATTATATTCTTCTTTTTTATTTCTATTTTTCTATATCTTTTTACGACATGCTTTTTTTTCCATTCATTACCTTTCAGGATCAGTCGCGGTCTTCTAAACTCTACCAATAGTCTAGACGAATTCCTTCCTTCATCCAAATGTGTAAAAGATCATAGTCGCAATTAAAAGCCGAGTACTCTACCGTTGAGTTAGCAACCCGAATCAATATAATCAATATAAAGTGTAGATATGATCGAAATAAAAAAATCCAACAAACTCATCCATTTTCCTAAAGTGAATGAAAGATCCAATAGGGGAAGGAATGGGGATAAAAATATTTATTTATATACGATCAAATTATATTTGTTTGAAACACCATTGTCAATATGAATGGACTTTTTTTTTAGAAAAAAAATTTCAAGAAATTATATAGAAATTTGTGTTGGATTAGCACAACATAAAGAAGAAATAAGAACTTTGAGCGGAAAAAAGAAGGAATAAGGTAGAGATAGAAAAAATAGCGGCTTTCTTTAATCAAAACTTTAATCAAAAAAAGAAAGGTACAATACAAATACAAGAAGAAAGATTACCCCCCTTGTTGGGGGGTTCCACAAAAAGAAGCAAGAAAAAAATACGAATAAGAAAAAGAAGAATAAAAGTAAGTATGAATAGAACAAAAAAATAAGAAACTTTGAAGAAATAATTATGCAAAGATAGGTATTAGTTACCCTATCTTTTTTTTATTCATGATTCTTGTTTTTACTTTCTTTTTTATCAAAAGAAACTCGAAATTCTTTAAAGAATTCTGCCTTCCTTAAAATATCATAAACAGTTCCTGTGGGTTTAGCACCTTTTTCAAGGAAATATAAAATAGCAGGAACATTTGAATAAGTTTGATTCTTTATCGGATCATAAAAACCCACTTTTCGAAGATCTCTTCCTTCTCTTCGGGATCGAACATCAATTGCAACGATTCGATAGATGGCTCATTGGGATAGATGTAGATAAAAAATGCCCCCCTAGAAACGTATAGGAGGTTTTCTCCTCATACGGCTCAAGAAAAAATGATTCTAATTTCTAGAATTTCTATTTCTATCTATTTCTATATAGATAGAAATAGAAATGAATCCCTAAAGAATTAGACTGTAATTTGAGCCTTTTTTCCTTCTTTACAGAAAAAGAAATTTCATTCGTACTCCTAACTCAAGTTGGGTAGTTTTGAAAGAGTTCGAAAGGAAATCCTTAGAATTTCTTGAGCTGTCTCTAACCTTTTTTTTGTCTCCTTTCGGATCTCTTTTTTTTTATTCATTCTGATCCAAATATTGAGACAAGTGAAAATAGTGTTTCCTTGTTCCGGAATTTGTTGTCTTTGCTTTGCGCTTTGTGAAATCATTAGGTTTAGACATTACTTCGGTGATCCTTACTCCTTTTCAAAAAGGCAGCAACATACCTTTTGTTTTTTGTTCTTTCTATGGAAAAAGGAAAAATCATACGAAAGATTGATTCCTTTGTGATACGCTCTTTATCGAAAAAGTTTGAAATTTTCGAAAAATTTGATTTTTTTTTTCATTTCAAACTTGTTCAAAATTGAACCTCTCCATTTAGATATATTAATGATATATTTACAAAGTTGGTCTAACTTATTGATTATCACTAACCCTAGATTATTCCCCCGATAAATGAATCAATCATTTTTGCTCGAGCTCCATCATATGCTATACCTTTATATACCATTAGTATATACCTTTAGTATCTTTATTTAGCAACCCAAAAGAAATTAAAATAGGTTCCTAGCAGAACAAACTATGTCGAGACAAGAGCATCTTCATTCGTATAGAAAATGGTGGATGTCAGAATCCACAGCCAATCATGTCCTTCAAGTCGCACGTTGCTTTCTACCACATCGTTTCAAACGAAGTTTTACCATAACATCCCTCTAATTTTCTTTTAAATTGGAACCGTATGCAATTGATTCAATATGGAATAATGAAATGAATAGTCATTGGTTGAACCGATACATAATAATATACACTGAAAGATAAGTGTTTATCCGGAGGATAGGATTTCACTTAAAATTACCCCATATTTTCTCATAGGAATAATATTCACATGAAAAAAACAAATCAATTTTAAGCGAACTTATTTACATATTCAACAGATATTTCGGGATTGTCCATCATAAAAGATCCCTCTTTTTCTTTTCAAAAAAAAACAAAATAGAAACCTCAAAAAAAAACCTTTGACTTTACTTTCATTCAACTGAAAAAGAAATCCCCATGAATGAATAAAAGTTTTTAGCCACTTTAACTAAATACTATACTAACTAATAACTATACTAAATTAAATATTTCATTGAAATTATTCATAAATATTCAATGATAATAATAGAATCAATTATATATTAATAAGATAATCTTAAATAGCTTAAATAAGAAGATCTAAAAATATACAATATATATTCTTATGTAAAAATTATGTATTTATGTATTAATATATTCTAATATGAATATTTTTTATTTATGAAATATGATTTTATGATTCTAATATTATGATTTACTTAATATTTACCATCTCCAATTGAATCTTATTTTCATTTCATTTAAATAAGAGAGATAGTTTGAGAACAAAGTTTCTTTGTTTTCATTATTCTGAAGTAGAATAAGTCTCGTGTAAGGTAAGATCAAAGAGAAAATCAGAATCCTCAAATTGTTGAATAAAATTTTCAATTTCAATAGAGAAGAATCTTTCGTTTCTGATGCAAACGATCTGGGACGGAAGGATTCGAACCTCCGAGTAACGGGACCAAAACCCGTTGCCTTACCGCTTGGCCACGCCCCATTTTGATTTGGTCTAAGAAAAACTAAGCTAAATATTGGTTATTCGTCAATAACCAACCAAAAGAAATATAGGACATGTTGTCGCTGGGATTCAACACATATAGATATAGAATCAAAAAGATGAATTGATCATTACTTAGAATTCAATTAATATATTGTATGAAAATAGAATTCCTTGTATTCTTATTTGATTGGAGAATGTAAGGAAGGATTCTTGATTGAGGAGAAGTAAAATAAAAAGAAGAATTTCTTTTATCTGCCTTTTTATTTGAAAAATGACCTCAGAAAAACAACTGAATCCAATCTGATAATTTCTTATCATTTCAATCTCATTTTAATCTTTAAGAACAAGAAAAGAATATTTGTTATGTTTAATATCTTTAGTTTAATCTGTATCTGTCTTAATTCTACCCTTAGTAGTTTTTTCTTCGCCAAATTGCCCGAGGCTTATGCCTTTTTCAATCCAATCGTAGACATTATGCCGGTTATCCCTTTACTATTTTTTCTCTTAGCCTTTGTTTGGCAAGCTGCTGTAAGTTTTCGATAAAAATGAAATCTCTATTCAATTCATAAAGTCTTCGATTCAAAAAAGATAAGATTTTTCTTCTTAAAATCAATAAGATCAGAAAGAAGATTCAGATAAGTCTGGACATTAGGAACCCTCGATTCAAAAAGTGAAATTCTTATATTTTTTCTATTGAGATTTTATTTGAATAAGGGAAGAGGGCGATGATCTTTCTCTTTCATCAGCTAATCAGCTTCTTTCTTCTTTTGTTATGACCTTTCCTTTATAAGATCTCATACAATACCTAATTATAGATATGGATATGGCAAGAAATTTTTGGTAACGAAAAAATACGAATCTTATTACATTAGAAAATTACATTAGAAATAGATTCGTGAAAAGAAATTTCAAAAAAAAAAACTTCTTTTTTTTTTCATCTTTAGAGCGTCATATCAAAATAGTGTATAGTGTGTGTCGTAAAATAGGTGATCTATTTCCTTAAAAAAAAATGATCTTATCTTGGAGATTTTTAATGCTTACTCTTAAACTATTCGTTTACACAGTAGTAATATTCTTTGTTTCTCTCTTCATCTTCGGATTCTTATCTAATGATCCGGGGCGTAATCCTGGGCGTGAAGAATAAAAAAAGAGATGAGATTCTTTTTTACTTTTTTTTTTCCTTTATTTTTTAATAGGTATTTCATAGGTAAATGTAGAAAGAAATGGAATAGATGCTAGATAAAAATAAAAGATTCATAAAAGAAAATAATCGAAATTTATTCTGATTCTAAAATATCAAGTTATAAGGGGGTCGGAGAGAGAGGGATTCGAACCCTCGGTACGAATAATTCGTACAACAGATTAGCAATCCGACGCTTTAGTCCACTCAGCCATCTCTCCCCCTTCCAAATGAGAAATTTCTCATGTGATTTCACACGTGAAGTGAAGATTGAGAACAATTTTTATTTTCCTTCAATGATTCGAAACAGATTTATCCAATAGAAAGAATACCTTACTTCTTTTATTTTGTACAAAAGGTTCATTTCCCTGGCCTGGTTAAGTATAAGTACTGGCCGGGCCAGTACTTCTTTTGTTCCAACGAACAAAAATTGTTATTGAAACAAGAAGAGTAATTTTCATTGCCATTCCTAATTATTAGAAATTCTAGAAGATTTTAATAGATAGTTTAATAGATAGATTATCTTAGAAATTCTTTAAGAAATTATATATATCTAGATTAATATAGAATATTCTATATTAATATTATATATTATGATATATTATATATTGAAATATTCAATATTAGAGATTTTCTATCTATTCTTAGTATATTATTAAGTAATTATAGTAAATTAGAGTATAAATGAGTCTAAATTAGAATTTTTAGTCTTAAGTCTTAATAGTAAAAGTGTTATGTTCTAGTAATATCTAGTAATAGTATTATAGTATAATAGTAATATACTACTAATATTTTTGTCTTTCTTTTATTATTCTTAAGTAGAAAATTTGGAAATTCATTAATGAAAAACAAATTTCATTATAAATGAAAGTTGAAGTTCAGTATGATATTCATCTGAATAATTCACTTAAGCGGTTCAAGTAAAGGAAGGTTTCAAAAAACAATATTTAAAACTTTTTGCTATTCACCTATTTTTTTTTTCATTTTACGTGTTCATGCTGGAATTTTTATGATTCTGATACTATCTTGACTGCGTCTTATTACTTTGGTTGGACAAATAGTCCATTCATATCCAATAATGAATATGTAGCGGGTATAGTTTAGTGGTAAAAGTGTGATTCGTTCTATTAACAACTTAAATAGTTAAGGGGTCTTTCCATTTTTTTCATATTCCGATCAAAAACTTTATTTCTTAAAAAGATTTAATCCTTTACCCCTCAATAGGACATTTGAGGAAATAATATACATTCTCACGATTTCTATCCAAAAGGCAATCAGAATTTTAATAAAAAATTTGGATTATGGAGTCGAGAAGCATAATTTTTTTGATTGGTTCAATTCTTCCAATTGAATGAGTATGAATAAAGGATCTATGGATGATAGTACAAAACTTTCAATCGTAACTAAATCTTCAATTTTTGCGCTGAAAAAGGGGGAGATTGAAGCCAAATAGCTAGAAAATGATGGTTTTGGTTTACTAGAACCCTCGGCTTCTTATTTCAGCTCGGTAGAAACAAAATTATTTTCCTTAGGATCTCACGAGTAGAAAAGAAATAGGGAACGAAGTAACTAGACTAGAGACTAGAAAGATTTGATAGAATCCCCCTCTTCTAGAGGGATCATCTAAAAAGCAAGTAGCTTTAGACACATTCATAAAAAAAGCTGACATAGATGTTATGGATCTCATTTTTTCTCTGGTGGAAATACATAGATCTTCCATAAAGGAGCCGAATGAAACCAAAATCTCATGTTCGGTTTTGAATTAGAGATGTTAAA